GCAATTGACTCCGTACCACTGAAATATTCGGCCGTATGCTTGAAAGATAACCCAAAAAATCAAAGGAATGCTTGGATAATTGGTTTAGATGGATTCTTCCTGGTTGAGACCATACATAAAAATGACATTGCCAAAAATTGACAAGATAATATTTCCACTTATTCATCAGAAGAGGAGTATCTTTTGATGCCAGAATCAATTTTCCTTGATGGCTAACATACTGTATAAAAGGATCCTTGAAGAACCATAAGGTAGCCGGAAAAAGGACTTCTTCGACAGGATATTTTATTTTTTCATAAAAACGTATTCGCTCAAAAAAGATTCCAGAAGAGGTTAATCGTAAATGATTAGATTGGTTACGGAGAAAAAGTAAAATGGATTCATATTCATATACATAAGAATTATATAGGAGCAAGAATAATCTTTGATTACTTTTTGCAAAAATGGATTTTTGGGGAGTAATAAGAGTATTCCAACTATAATACTCGTGAAGAAAGAGCCGTAATAAATGCAAAGAAGAGGGATCTTTCACACAGTAGCGGAGGGTTTGAACCAAAATTTCCAGATGAATGGGGTAGGGTATTAGTACATCTGATGCATAATTTAAATGTGGAAATTTGTCCTCGAAAAAAGGAAATATTGAATGAATTGATCGTAAATTATAAGATTTTATGCTTTCTGTCTCCTCTAAGGAAGATACTAATCGTAGGGAAAACGGAATTTCCACAATGACTGCAAATCCCTCCGATATCATTTGAGAATACAAATTTTTGTTGTACCCCAAAAATTTATTTTGATTAGAATCATTAACGGAAATAAGAAAATGATTCTGTTGATACATTCGACTAATTAAACGTTTTATAATTAGTAAACTAGATTTCTTGTCATAACCTACATTATCAAACAAAATGGATCTATTTAAACCACGATCATGAGCAAGGGCATAAATATACTCCCGAAAGATAAGTGGGTATAGGAAGTCATATTGCGGAGATCTATATAATTCGAAATATCCTTGAAATTCTTCCATTTAAAATTCAATTTGAATCAGAAAAGAAATAGGTGATTTATTGGGTTATCAAATGATACATAGTACGATACAGTTAAAACAAGGTATTTATAGTAAGAAAAAACTAGATACCTCGGAAAACAAGTCAAACTCATCAACGGACTCTCTAGAACCTCCCTTTCCATATAATAGATTTTTGTTCGTTTATAGGATACCAAGATAGTTAGAAGCCTTTTATTTTATCAATACAATCGCTCTTTTGATTTTGAAAAAAAAAATCTCTTTATCAATATACTGCCTTCTTCATACACATTTATCTCTGCCCCATAAAGGGGAATAGCTAATAGTTAGGGCTCATAAGAAATTTCTAATCCACTCATCGGAAAAGCTTTTCCCGCATTAGGCACTAATATATTTTTAACATCTAATTAGATGGGGTAATCATTCAAAAATTAAGAATAGAAGCTCGTTACTTTTTATTTCCCTAGAATTGGAACCTCTAGTAAGGCTCTACCCATTTATTCACTCGACCCCCCCCCAAAAAAAAATTCTTTTTTTTTATTGAATTTAAACAATTGAAATAATATTTTGGACCTATTTAGTAAGAATGAAATATTCTCAGAATTATCCATTACTACGACATGCTGCTTTTTCCATTCATTCCTTTCAGGATCAGTCGTGGTCTTACAAACTCTACCGATGGTATGGACGAATCTTTTTCTTCATACAAATGTGTAAAAGATGCTAGTCGCACTTAAAAGCCGAGTACTCTACCGTTGAGTTAGCAACCCAAATAAAAAAATTAGAATGTGTAGATACAATCAGAATCCAAATAAATAACGAAATTGAAGGGCACACCACAATAAAACCATAAAAAAAACAATGAAAAAAAACTCTAACCCGCTCTGAACATAATAAAAATGAACAAATCCGACAAAAATACAAAAAATTCTCAAATAAAAGATAAAATAAAGTCAAAGATTTTCAAATATTTATAGACCGCCTCTTGTCTCTCTTCTCTTATATTATCCATTATATTATCCATTAATTAGTATATAAATTAGTATATATAGAATTTGATTGATTTAAATCTTAATCGAAAAAGACTTCTTGTATGACAGAAAATCTAAGAAACTATTATTTGAATGAAATAAAATCTATGGAGCAGGGATAAATGGATCCGTTTATCCACGATCGGATTATATTTATTTGATACACTGTTGTCAATATTAATATTGAGAAAAGCATAAGCATACATAAGCATACAAAAGATAAAACAAATTCTAAATCGAACTAACAATAATAATTCCGATTTCAATCAATTAAAATTAATCAAATTCAAATTATTTAAATAAAATTGCAATATAAAAAAACGAAGGACTTGTGTTGGATTGGCACTATATTTAGATTGGCGCTATATATATAATAGAAATGGAAGACTTAATTAAGGAAGACGGCGGAGAAGTAGAAAAAACGAGGTTTATTCAATAACTAAAATAAACAGGGTTAGTCCTTTGTTTTTTTTTCTATTTTATTTCATTAATTGAATTTTGTTTGTTGATTAAGGTGAAGTTCCGTAAAAACCCCCGCCTTTTTTAAAATATCATGAACAGTTCCTGTAGGTTGAGCGCCTTTTTCAAGGAAGTATAGAATAGCAGGAACATTTAAATAAATTTGATTCTTTATCGGATCATAAAAACCCACTTTCCGAAGATCTCTTCCCTCTCGTCGAGCTCGAACATCAATTGCAACTATTCGATAAATGGCTCATTGGGATAGATGAACAATACCCCCCCTAGAAACGTATAAGAGGTTTTTCCCTCGTACGGCTCGAGAAAATTCGAAATTATGTCTATGTATAAAATTACAATATCAAATATATCCATAAAATCATCAAATTAATTAGACTATTGATTTTACTTTATTTTCTTATTCTTATCCAACAAAAAGAAAATTAGTCGTATTTGCACCCTCATAACTCAAGTTGGATAACTCTGAAATAACTCAAAAGAACAACCTTTTAGATATTTCATCTATTGAGCGGTCTCTAACCCTTTAATTGTCTTCTTTAGAATCCATTTTGATTCTTCATTCTGATCTAGTTGTTAAGACAATTGAAAAAGGTATTTCCTTGTTCCAGGATCTTTGCCTTGAATCATTGGGTTTAGACATTACTTCGGTGATCTTTAAATCCTTTCAAAACGGCAGCAACATACCATTTTTTGCGATTTCCTTCTGTCAAAGAATCATACAAATGTTGGATTCCTGCGTAATACACTTTCCTTTTGATTTGATCGAAAAAGTTTTACCAATTTCAAACCTTCCCTTGGAATTGGAAATTTTCTCGAATGGGCCTCTTTAAGTTTATGTATCGAAAATATACTTACGAAGTTGTTCCAATTTGTTGATTGATACTAACCCTAGATTCTTGCCCCTGAAAAAGAAAAAAATACTTTCTACTCGAGCTCCATCCTATACTATATTATACCACCCCCCCCCAAAAAAAGGGGGTTACAGCGGAATAGAACAAATGATGTCGAGCCAAGAGCACTTTCATTCCTATATAATATATATAAAAATGGTGGATGTAAGACTCCACAGCGGATCATGTCCTTCAAGTCGCACGTTGCTTTCTACCACATCGTTTTAAACGAAGTTTTACCATAACATTCCTTCAGTTTGGAACCCATATGTAATTGATTCAATTATGGAATCGTGAATAATCATTGGTTCGGTTGATACATAGTAATCTATACCTTTTCTTCTATATGAAAAACGGAGAGTATCAGCAAGAATAAATTAATTTAACCCCATTTTTTTAGATTAATAGAGATTAATAGAATTTAATATTGGAAATTCTATTTTCTTAATCATTGTAAATTTTAAACTATTTTTCTATTTTTGTAAAAATAAAATTAGTTAACTAAATTATAACTAATATAACACGAATAAATAAATATAATACGAAGAAACAAGTTATTTTGAATCTGTATCTTCAAGTAAGATAATAGTGATAATAAATTCAACAATTTCACACTTCTTCAAGTACCAAGAACTCATAGGGGTTCGTTACAAAGATTTAATTGATTGAAAAATTTCCTATCCGATATAATTATTTGCATTTTGAAAAACAGAAAGTTTTCCAGCAAGGACCTTTCGTTTTTTATTATCATTTTATCATCAGTAAGAGAGAGGGAAAAAAAAATATTAGATTAAACAATCTGTGATTAAAAAAAAATAGATAAAAAAACACTGATGTAAGAGAAGATTGAAATTTTATGTTGTTCTTTTTTTTTAATATTTATACTGTAAAATCATTACTATTTAACGAATCGCAAATGAATTCAATTTACTATTTCATATGCGTGTTATTTGAACTCAATTAAATTTGTGAAAACCTCCAAAAAAATAATAATCACATTCTATCCCAATATTCTACTCTTAATCTTAATACACTTAATACAGAAGGCTGTTGGAAAAGGCAATCTTTTATATTATATATATATATTTTTTATTTTATATATATATATTTTTTTATGATATAAAAAAAAAATAATAATATTATCTATTATATTATTATATATATATAATATATATATTATTATATTATATAGACTATTATATAGACAGGGTATGCTCTGGGACGGAAGGATTCGAACCTCCGAATAGCGGGACCAAAACCCGTTGCCTTACCACTTGGCCACGCCCCATTTATTTCTATTCGATACTAATAAACACTAATATTAAACACTACACTAATAGTGGTACGGGTTATTCGTCAACTCCTGTTAAAATATCTATTATTTATAAAATAAAATGGATTACTAGAATTTTTATACATGTAAACTATACATGTAGACATAGAATTAAACTGAATTTATTGATCATTACATATAATTCAATTAAGATATTGTACGAAAGTATGATTTATTCTATTCTCTTTTGATTTGAGATATAGAAGGATTGATTTTTGATTGGGTGAGTTCAAATAAAAGAAAGTTTTTTGGTCTATCTTATTTTATTTTTATTCATTTTTTTTTATTCTATTCTATCAATAATAACATATCTATAATAATAAACTCAATTAAATTTATTAACAACTCAATCAAAATAAATACAATTATCCCCCCCCCCAAAAAAAAATGTTTGTTATGCTTAATATTTTTAGTTTGATCTGTATATACCTTAATCCTGCTCTTTATTCCAGTAGTTTTTTCGTCGCCAAATTGCCCGAAGCTTACGCTTTTTTGAATCCAATTGTAGATGTTATGCCAGTAATACCCCTGTTCTTTTTTCTCTTAGCCTTTGTTTGGCAAGCTGCTGTAAGTTTTCGATGATATTTTTAATAAAGTCCCAGACAAATCCACGATTTATTCGAAAAAAAAAAAATTCGTAGAATTGATAAGATCAGATAAGTCGTACACTTTCAATTCAAATATTGAAATTATTGTACAACCGCGACAAGTTCGGATCACCCCACTTTAATCTCTTGTAAAAAAAAAAAAAAAAATAGAGTATGTGGTATAAAAGTGGAGAATCTATTCTCTTTTTTCCTAAAAAAATCTTGGAGATTGTGTAATGCTTACTCTCAAACTATTTGTTTACACGGTAGTGATATTCTTTGTTTCTCTCTTTATCTTCGGATTCCTGTCTAATGATCCAGGACGTAATCCTGGACGTGAAGACTAAAAAATAAGGGTTTCTTTGCTTTAAAACTGTAAAACTGTTATTAGTAAGATTTTATCTATTCCACTTATTTAATTATTAATTTTGAACTAGTAAAAAAAAAAGAGTTCGCGATAAATTCGAAAGAAAATAACAAGCCATCAACGAAAACGGAAAGAGAGGGATTCGAACCCTCGGTACGAAAAACTCGTACAACGGATTAGCAATCCGACGCTTTAGTCCACTCAGCCATCTCTCCTCCCAATTGAAAAGGGATAATACTATGTTACATTATAAAAAATAAGGCTTGAAAATGCCCGTCATAGGTCATAGTATATACTCTTATTTTTTAATTTCGTGATTTTGTCCGAAGGGGCTTTTTAGTTCCACGGCCCGGCCTGGTCAGTACTTAGCCGGGCCCGCCCTTTTGTTCCAACAAATCATAAATAAAAAGATTTATTAAATTGAAAAAAAAAAAAAAAGAATAAAAAAAAAATTGCTTGTTATTGCGATAAAAAAGAACTTTTTCAATTTCTATGATTATGATATAGAATCAAATGGTATAGAATCAAAGTGCCGTTTCTTTCTTATCTTAGTTAGTCCTTTTATTCCGGTTTAAATAAGAAAAAGGGCACTCTCGTTTCTTGCCAGAATCTACTTTTGTGTTATGGCTTAAGTTCAAGACAAAAACCTCGGGCAAAAAAGCACTTGGTATTTAGTTATTAAAATTAAATAAATCCCCCTTTCCGAATCTCATTAGGTCCTCTGATACAAAAGGGTAAACGCTCTAGTTTTCCTGATTCTTTTCTGATCTTTTGTTTTTTGATTAGGGTCGACAAAAGGCGCATTTATATACAATAATCTTATTGTAGCGGGTATAGTTTAGTGGTAAAAGTGTGATTCGTTCTATAACCCTTTATATAGTTAAAGGGTCTTTCGGTTTGATTAATATTCATTCCGAACAAAAACTTTAGTTCTTAAAAGGATTGAATCCTTTACCTCTCAATGAAAAATTCGAGGAAGAATATACATTCTCGTGATTTGTATCCAAGAACCTATTTAAAATTGAAAAATTGGATTATGAAATTACGAAACATAATTTTTTTATTGGATCAATACTTCCAATTGAATGAGTATAAGTAAAGGACCCATGGATAAAGATAAAAAGTTTATTTCTAATCGTAACTAAATCTTCAATTTTTCATTTCTATAGGGGAAATTGAAGCAAAACAGCTATTAAACAATGTCTTTGGTTTACTAAAGACATCGATCGATAAATTGTTTTAGCTCGGCAGAAACAAAATGCTTTTCCTAAAGATCTTTCAAATAGAAGTAAAGAACGAAGTAACTAGAAAGATTGTTAAAATAGAAAATATCTTTCTATAGGGATCGTCTAGAAAGCGGGTTGTTCTGAATAGATTCAGACATAAAAGCTGACATAGACGTTATGGGTCGGGTTTTTTATTTCGTTCATGTCTAAATATGGGAATTTATCCATCTTCCATAAAGGAGCTGAATGAAACCAAAGTTTCACGTTCAGTTTTGAATTAGAGACGTTAAAAATGATGAATCAACGTCGACTATAACCCCTAGCCTTCCAAGCTAACGATGCGGGTTCGATTCCCGCTACCCGCTTTTACTTTATCATTAAAATCATTATAATCTTTAATATTCAATACGCTAAAAATGAAAAATAAAAAAATGAAATATTTTTTTTATTTTTAAAGAAATTTTTTTAAATATTCAATACAAAGGGTTGAATGAATCGAATTAATGTAATGCATCATTGACTTGAATACTAAATTCTTGGAATTCTTTCAACTACT